ATCACTTGTTCGGATTCTACATATTGATCATTTTGAACTAAAAGAAAACTTTTTCGCGGAATATTGACATTATGAATAAGATCTTCACTCTCAATGATTACATATAAGTCTATAGAACATAGAAAGGCAGGATGCCCGTGACGGGTACGTGTCGGATGAACCAAATCCTCATTGAATTTTATTTTTCCATTACAAGGTGCTCTCACATGTTCTGCAGTACCCCCCGTGAATACGCCGCCGGTATGAAAAGTTCTTAATGTTAATTGAGTACCCGGTTCTCCAATCGATTGACCCGCAATAATACCTACAGCTTCTCCCAACTCAACCAGGTCGCCATGAGTAGGACTCCGCCCATAGCATAATCGACAGATCCAAGATGTACTCCTACAGGTAAAGGGGGTTCGAATAGATATTGGTTGTGCTCGAAAGGTTATGAATTTATTTACAAGCCCAATCCCAATATCTTGATTTCGAATAGCAATACATCGTGGACCCATATATACATCATCTGCTAATACACAACCAATTAATGATTGAATAAGAATCCTTTCTGACATCATCCCATTCCGAGGACTCACAGAAATACCGCGGCCGGTGCCACAATCTATTCGTCGTACAACAATGTGTTGTACTACTTCAACAAGTCTACGCGTAAGATATCCAGCATCCGATGTTCGTACAGCGGTATCCACAACCCCTTTACGGGCTCCGTAGCAAGAAATGATATATTCTGTTAAAGAGAGCCCTTCTCGTAAATTGCTTTGAATGGGTAAATCAATCATTTGTCCTTGAGGATCCGACATTAACCCTCTCATACCTACTAATTGATGTACCTGAGATGCATTTCCTCTGGCTCCCGAAAAAGACATAATATGGACTGGATTACAAGGGTCGGTCATAGTAAAGTTCAGATTCATTTCTTGTCGCAAATATTCACTTGTAGCATACCATATTTCGATGGATTGGCGTAATTTTTCTACCGCGTGTACATTCCCATAATGGTGGTGTTTTTCTAAAATCAAACTTTGTTGTTCAGCATCTTGAACTAGCCATCTCTTCGAGGGTATTGTTAAAAGATCATCAATTCCTAATGAAATGGATGTAGCGGTAGCTTGTTGGAAACCCAGTGTTTTTACTTGATCGAGTATGTGGGATGTATATCCCATTCCGAAGTGATCTATTAATCGACTAATAAGTCGTTTCATAGCAGTTCCGTCTATCGATTTATTGTGAAAGACCAGATTGGCCCGTTCTACCATAAGTACCTCCATATTATGCTGAGTAGGATTCGACAATAGGTTTGGGTCGGTGATTGGAAAACTTCCCTTTCTTGATCTTGATTCACATAGAATTTTTGGAACTATAATCCTAACTGAACCGGAGAGACCTGAATTCGCATTGGTATTAACCTTTGTTAGTTAGGTAGTACCATAGGAACAGGCATGAGAAAACCCCTGTACGGCTTCGTCAATTTGTCGATAAAGAGAAATATGACCAACAGTAGTTCGAATGTATAGAAAAATAATTTTTTTTTTTTTCCTTCTTACTATTAGATAGTATTCATAAATTTCATAATAAATGCCTAAAGATTCATAGTGAACTTCTATGGGAGTTTCTCTTGAAGCAATAATGCGTTGATCTAGTCGCCACCGGAGCCACAAAGGACTATCTAAATTTATTCGTTTCTTCCGATAAGCTCCAATTGCATCATAGGAATTAAAAAAAAAAGGTTCTTTCCTAAACTCATAGCTATTATTGTCACTTCTCTTAGTTTGATATTTTATGTGATTGCCTGGACTATATCTATTTAGACAAATACCTCGACGATTCCCGCTAGTTAATACATAAAGTCCCATAAGCATATCTTGGGTTGGTACGGAAATGGGATCTCCAATAGCTGGAGATAAAAGATTTATATGAGAAAACATAAGTAAACGGGCTTCCGCTTGGGCCTCCAAAGATAACGGGACATGAACAGCCATTTGATCCCCATCAAAATCTGCATTGAATCCCTTACAAACTAATGGATGTAAGCAAATAGCACGCCCCTCCACTAAAACGGGCTGGAATGCCTGTATGCCTAATCTATGCAAAGTAGGTGCTCTATTCAGCAATACAGGATGTCCCCTCATAACTTCCTGAAGGATTTCCCATACAATGGATTCTTTTTCCCGAATTTTACTCTTAGCAACTCCTATGTTTGAAGCAAGATGTTGTCTAATGAGACCCCGAATTACAAATGTCTGGAAAAGTTCTATTGCTATTTCTCGAGGCAATCCACATCGATGTAATGAAAGTGAGGGCCCCACAACAATGACGGAACGCCCAGAATAATCGACTCTTTTGCCAAGCAGAGTCTCACGAAATCTTCCCTCTTTGCCCTCAATTACATCGGAAAATGACTTATAAACTTTATTATGACTATCCTTCATTGGTTGACCGCGAATTCCATTATCAAGAAGGGTATCCACAGCCTCTTGTACTAATTTCTCCTGACACA